AGGTAATTCCCGACTTCTCATAGATGTAGAAAAAGAGTATAAACAAAAAAAGAACCTTTTCATAATTTTTTTATTTCTCGATCATCCAAAATTGTCAAAGAATTGTCAACAAAAATTTGGTTCTTGTTACGAACTTGATGTTGATAAATCCACAAATCTAGAAATTCATTTCGGACAATTGAACCTTCTCGAACTGTTTCTTTTTAAGAACCAAAAAGATTTGTGCCAAAATAACAGATGCAAAAAAGAACAAAAGACCTTGTACGCGCAATGGGTCTTGAAGTACTATTTCTGCATCTCCCTGACCAAATCCACCCACATTAGGATTACTTGTTAACGGTTGATCAAGTTTGATAGATTCACCCTCTGAAACAAGAAGTTCTGGTCCTGGAGGGATAATATCAACCACTTCACGTCCATCCGAGGCATCTACTATGGTTATTTCGTATCCGCCCTTTTCTTTTCGTAAAATTTTCTTTACTATACCGGCTGCTGTAGCATTATAAACTGTATTATTACTCTTGCTTCCGTCAGGATAAATCTGACCCCTTCCCCTGTTACCACCTACATATATCGGATATTTTAAGAAGTGAACATCTTTCTTAGTAGCTGGGTCCGGGGAAAGAATAGGAAAGGTGATTTCACTATATTTTTGCCCAGGAACAGGGCCTATCACAAGAATATTTTTTTTATTGGGGCGATAGCTCTGAAAAGAAAGATTGCCTATCTTTTCTTTCATCTCGGGAGAAATACGATCGGGTGGGGCTAATTCAAATCCCTCAGGTAAAATAAGAACAGCTCCCACATTCAAACCTCCCTTTTTTCCGTTAGCAAGAACTTGTTTTAGTTGCATATCATACGGAATTCGAACAACTGCTTCAAATACAGTATCAGGAAGAACCGCTTGTGGAACCTCAATATCCACGGGCTTATTAGCTAAATGGCAATTGGCACATACAATACGCCCGGTTGCTTCTCGTGGATTTTCATAACCTTGCTGTGCAAAAATGGGATACGCATTTGAAATGGATGACCGAGTTATTATATATATCATGACCGATACGGAAATGAATCGAGTAATCTGTTCTTTTAGCCAAGAAAAAGTATTTCTAGTTTGCATGGTCCAATCGTTGATCCCGAAAATTTCTACAATAAATTGGGTAGGTTGCTAGTATAGTTCCCTATCCACGATTCTGCTATTTACTTTACTGAACTGAATTTACTGAAAAAATATTACTGGAATATGGGGGGAACTCCCGCCTTGGATGGGTAGAAATAGAAAGAGTAAGTACGATTTTGAATGCTTTGATTATGTACGAAGTAAGAAACATTCTAATTATAAATTATAATTGGATTAATATCCGTATATCGTTTTTCTTTTCAATCATTCATTGAATGATAAATCACTACAAGTGATGGGGATACACGATTTAAATAACGGAAAATCCAATATTTCAAAATTGTATCTAGAATGACTGGAAAAGTGGAAACAAGACCAGATATAATTTGATCGTTATGCGCAAATCCAAAATCTTTGTAGATAGATCCAATCATTAGTTCCCAACCGTGGGGCGAATGAAATCCGATACATAAATCGGTTAATAAAAGAATAGAAAAAGCTTTTATTGTGTCGCTTAAGTTATATAGGAATTCTTGAACCCAAGAGTTAAGAAGAATAAGTTCTTTATTCCCCAGAATAGAATAACCACTTAGAATAAGGAAACAGATTATATTTGTCGAGAAGTGCAAAATCATATGGATACAATCCTCATTGTGCATCTTGATCAATTGAATCGTTTCATTGTGGATTCCTATACGAAGCTTTTGTAAATGTGTTTCCGGGTATTCCTTTATCATTTCGTCCAACAAATGGAGCTCCTCTAATTCGATGAATTTTTCTAGAAGACTCGTTTCTTGAATATCATTCAAAAAAGTTTCAGATTGCTTTATATTCCACCAATTAGTAACCCAAGATTCCAGACTTTTTTGAAATGATAGAGAGATCCACCAGGGTAAAAAAACTATAGATGCAAGATATAGAAAGGGAATAAATGCTTTCTTTTTTTCCATTTTTTTTTCATCTAGAAATTGTTAACGAACCCGTCGCGCTCGTCGACTCTATGCGACCTAATATTTCTATGAAACATGAGTTCTATTACTCTATTACAAAGTATCGAATCCATGAATCTATTCTCTGTTTTTTTGTTGTAATTTGATAATTAGTCCTTGAATCTTGAAAAAATAAAAAATATAGAATAAAGAATCCACTCCGAATTCGAATGACGAACTAATAAAAAAAACCGCGTTTCCAGATATTGCAATTGGTCAAATTCGAAGCAATTCCTTGCTTTTAATGAATACGTGGAACAGTCACTTTAATTAATGAATATTCTTTTTTTTATTTCAAGACTAGAGAACTTACTTTACTACCAAAATATCAATCAAATATTTGGAAAAATTTCATGAGTTACCCATAGCACAAAATAAAGAATTGAGGGTCTGAATGTGATGATCAAAAATGGGTGGCAAAACAAGACAAAATTCGCATAAAAAATTATCGTTATAATTAAGAAAGCCAATTGTTTGATCATTAAAGAGAACAAAAGAAAGAATAAAAATAAAACGAAAGATTGCTAATTGCTAAATAATAAAAAAAAAATACATGATTTATTTGTATTGTATCTAACCTATCAATTCTAACTACTGGGCCTAAAGAAAGTTATTTATTTCGATTTGATATATGGAATGAATCCACTATTATTTCGATATGAATAAACGACCCCTTTTTGTCTACAAATTTGTAGACAAAAAAAATTTCCCTTTTTGGTTTTTCTGTATACTTGTATACGTCTGTTTTGACCCGAATGGGTGTTCTGATGAAATTTCCGTTAAGGTACGCCGTATAAAAATAGGATTGTAGAGTTTTTTTTTATTCCGAGCTGAGAAAGAAAGCAAAGCATTCATTTCAAAATACTTCAATTGGTACACGCAAGAAAGAGGCCAATTCAGCAGCTTTTTGTTCAATTTCTCGTGGAGTCAAATTCTCATCAGTACGAGTCAAGGGAATGGCCCCCTGGCCTCTGATTTCCAGATAAAGGACACGACGAGTATAAATACCCTCTTTAAGTTCTATTCTAATGGACTGAATATCTTTTATAAGAAATCGGAGGAAGATGCGACGATTTTTACCAGGAAATCCCCAACGAAAAATACATACTATTCCTTCTTTTCTATCGAATCGATCATAACCACTACCTACATTCCACGAAATTGTACACCACAAGTAGGAGCTAATAAAGAGGCCTGCGATCCCATAGAAAGACATCACGATCCCTTGTGGAAAAAAAATAATTTGCTGGGGGGGGAATAAAGATATCAAATTCCTACCAAGATAGCTGGAAATTCCAACCAATAAGAATCCTAATGAACCTAAAAAAAGGATAAATGCCCAGCAGAAATTACTTATTTTTCGAGATCCCGTTATAAGTTCTATCCATATACGTTCTGATCGCCAATTCATAGTAGATCGGGTTGCATTTAATTTTTATTGAAAGAATATCCCAAATGAATTTGACTTTCCTTATTCTTTTTGTTTCCGATGTAACTCTCATCAACTAGTACTATTCTGATGTGAATCTTTACTTTAAACTAGTTAGATCTAAAATAATAACATCTACCCCTAATGTCATGTTTCCACATGCATAAGGGCTCTTTCTTTTATGTTGGGAAGAAATCACGCGGTAGACCATTCTGCTAAATAGATATCTGTGTTATGATTCAAGTCTAAGTCTTGAAAAATGAGATTTTGCACACAAGATCTAAACAATCTTGTTTTTTTGAACATGAAGAAATAAAGAAGCCATTGCAATTGCCGGAAATACTAGGCCTACTAAAGGCACAAAAATAGATGGAAAGTTGATAGTTGTCATAGAATGGGTACCTCGATTTACTATATTTACTATATTGTACCTGTTTGTTATATTTTTTTTGTTATTATGTTATTATATTAATAAATTCATTCGAATTCTATATCTATAGAAGTAGAAGTGAGTAGAGTATATAATAAGTGCAAGGAATGTAGAACTAAAAAAAGAAGCTTTCCACATAATTGACACAAATAATTGACCTTAATGCTCGACTTCATTCAAAGGAAAAAAAGCGTGCAGCTCAAATAACTCACTTAGAACGCCCTTTAAAAGATTACGCGGTACGATTGGATCGAATAAACCCTTATGGAATAAATATTCGGCTGCTTGTGAACCTTCAGGTACTGTCTTATTCAATGTTTGTTCAATTACTCTTTTACCTGCAAATGCAATGTGGGCGTTGGGTTCGGCAATAATGATATCTCCCAACATAGCAAAACTGGCTGTCACCCCACCAGTAGTAGGAGATGTAAGGATTGATACATAGAATAACTTTTTATTTGATTGATAATCATATAAAGCAGCCGATATTTTAGCCATTTGCATTAAGCTCAAGCTTCCTTCTTGCATCCGTGCCCCTCCAGAAGCACATACTATAATAAGGGGTAGGAAATTTTTGGTAGCATATTCAATCAACCGGGTGATTTTTTCCCCTACTACGGATCCCATACTACCTCCCATAAACTTAAAATCCATAACCCCAATTGCTACAGGAATACCGTTTAGTTGACCTATACCTGTTTGAACAGCTTCAGTTAACCCGGTCTTTCTTTGATAAAAATCAATACGATCTTTATAACGTTCCTCCTCCGAATAAAATTCAATGGGATCCATAGAAACCATGTCTTCATCCATAGGATTCCAAGTGCCCCGATCAATCGGAAGTTCGATTCTATCTGAACTACTCATTTTCAAATGATATCCACATTGTTCACAAATATTCATTTTTGACTTTAGCGATTTCTTATAATTTAATTCATAACAATTTTCGCAGTGAATCCACAAATGCCTATATTTTTCAGTTTTATACCAAAATTGAGTTATATCAAGATTCTTAGAACTTTCTCTTCTACT